TGAATACAGCATCTATAGGGTAACTTCCATCTTGAGAGTCATTTATGGGTTCCATACGATATCCGCGATCTCTCTTGATTTGTAATCCAATACACAAATCAATTGGTTCCGTCAGGTTAGCTATATGTTGTGTCGTGTCAACTATTTCTACGGAGGGTGGTAAGATGATATCTTGAGCGGTTACGTATCTAGGACCCCTTACGCAAATCGACGCGTCTCTAACTCCATAGAGATTACTTCTCAATACAATTTCTTTCAAATTTTGTAAGATTTCATGTACTGATTCCTCAATACCTACTATCGTAGAATATTCATGTGGCACCTTCTTAGATTTTGCACGTGTGATACATGTTCCTTCTATTTCTCCAAGTAAGGCCCTTCGCATGGCAATACCGATGGTATCAGCTTGACCTTTCATAAGTGGTGACAGAATGAAACGACCATAATAAAGACGCTTACTGTCTACTCTTGATTCAACACACTTCCACTGTAGTGTTCGAGTGGATCCTGCTACTTCCTCTCGAACCATACTATACTAGTATTATTATTTGATCATTTATTTCTCTTGAAATCGGTTTAATTCTTATTTCTACACACGTCTTTTTTTAGGAGGTCGACATCCATTATGTGGCATAGGTGTTACATCACGTACGAAGCTTAATAATATACCACTTCTACGAATGGCTCGTAATGCTGCATCTCTTCCGAGACCAGGACCCTTTATCATAACTTCTGCTCGTTGCATACCCTGATCAACCACTGTACGAATAGCATTTACCGCTGTGGCTTGAGCAGCATAAGGTGTTCCTCTTCTTGTGCCTTTGAATCCAGAAGTACCGGCGGAGGCCCAAGAAACTACCCGACCTCGTACATCTGTAACAGTTATAATGGTATTGTTGAAACTCGCTTGAACATGAATAACGCCTTTTGGTATTCTACGTCCATTCTTACGTGAACCAATACGCCCATTCCTACGTGAACCAATTCTTGGTATAGCTTTTGTCATATTTTATCATCTCATATTTATGAGTCAGAAATATACAAAAAGAAAAGATACGGAGATATCCATTTCATGTTAAAACAGATCCTTTACCTTATTTTTACATATATATATATTTTTTTTTTTGAAAGTTCTTTTTTAGAAGAATTACCCTTGTCTCTGTTTATGTTTCGGATTGGAACAAATCACTATAATTCGTCCACGCCTGCGAATCAGTCGACATTTTTCACAAATTTTACGAACGGAAGCCCTTATTTTCATATTTTTTATTCCTTACCTTAATTCTGAATCCACTTCTTGGAAGAGAATAAGTCTCTTGAATTTATTTTTTTAACTTCGAATTGTATACCCATGGTTAAAAAAATAACCTAATCATTCGAATCTTTGTTGCGAAGTCGATAAATTATACGTCCCCTGGTTGAATCATAACGACTTACTTCAATTTTTACTCTATCTCCCGGTAGTATCCGTATAAAACTGCGGCGGATCCTCCCTGAAACATATCCTAGAATTAGATCTTCATTATCTAAACGGACCCGGAACATACCGTTGGGAAGTGATTCAGTAATTAAACCCTCATGAATCAATTTTTGTTCTTTCATTCCAGGTAACCTCCTTGAAGTATCAACTAATGGAGGAATAGTTATATAACTCACTTTTCCTCTCTATTTTACAAATAGGAAGTTAGAGATCAAATTCGGATACCAGAGGTGGAAGATTACCATATATAACACAAAATTTCTCCTCCAATTCTTTCTAGTCGAGCTTCTCGATCTGTTATTATACCTCGAGAAGTAGAAAGAATTACAATTCCCATTCCACCTAAAATCTTAGGAATTCGTTGATAGTTGGAATAAATTCGTAAGCCGGGCCGGCTGATACGCTTTAAAATGGTTCTAGTTTTATATATTCCTTTTCTGGTTTTTCTATGTCGCAGAGTTGAAACCAAGAAATATTTGTTACTCTCCTGATGTTTCCGAACGTTTTCAATAAAACCTTCTCGTAGAAGTATTTTAATAATGTTTTCGGTGATATTTGTAGATGCTATTCGAACCCTTCCTTTTTTATCCGTGTCAGCATTTCTTATAGAAGTTATTAGATCGGCAATAGTGTCCCTACCCATGACGAACTAGAATTATAGGTTCCTCCTAATTTTGATATAATCAACATGTTTCCTTTTTTTTATTTTTATTTTTTTTTATAAAGTATATACGTGAGACACAATCTACTAATTTGATCTATTTGATCTATTTCAGATACCCTATACTATATCATAGTCTCATCTACTACTATTTATAATACTTCGGGAGCTAATGAAACTATTTTAGTAAAATTTAACTGTCTCAATTCTCGAGCGATCGCACCAAAAACTCGAGTTCCTTTTGGATTTCCTTCTTGATCAATGACAACTGCAGCATTGTCGTCATATCGTATTATCATACCGTTTTCACGTTTGAGTTCTTTACATGTACGTACAATTACAGCTCTAATTACTTCTGATCTTTCTAGAGGCATATTGGGAACTGCTTCTTTGATTACAGCAACAATAACATCACCAATATGAGCATATCGGTGATTACCAGCTCCTATGATTCGAATACACATCAATTTTCGAGCTCCGCTGTTATCCGCTACATTCAAAAGGGTCTGAGGTTGAATCATATCATTTTTATTTCAATCTGTTATTTCAATGCAAAAGTATGAAAGAAAAAAAAGAAATATTGTCCGTCCAGAAATAAATAAACCTGCGGTTGTTTTTTCATCCCCAATACCCCTTTTTTTTTTAGTTCTACATCTCTATCCTGAAATAAGAAATTGAGTTCGTATAGGCATTTTGCGCGCAGCTATTGAGATAGCTGCTCTAGCTACAGTTTCTGATACTCCACCCATTTCATAAAGTATTCGACCCCGTTTAACAACGGATACCCAATATTCAGGGGATCCCTTCCCCGAACCCATACGTGTTTCCGCGGGTCTTACTGTAACAGGTTTGTCGGGAAATATACGTACCCATATTTTTCCACCACGACGCGCATATCGTGTCATTGCTCTTCGCCCTGCTTCTATTTGTCTAGCTGTAATCCAAGCAGGTTCAAGTGCCTGAAGAGCGTATCTGCCGAAACAAATATGATTGCCTCGACAAGATATTCCTTTCATTCTTCCTCTATGCTGTTTACGAAATCTGGTTCTTTTGGGGTTATAGTCGATGGTTGTTTCTTAATTCCATCTCTACTGCAGAACCGGACATGAGAGTTTCTTCTCATCCAGCTCCTCGCGAATGAAAGGATTCAAATTCAATAAAATAATATTATAGATACACATTAATAGGTACACATTAATAGATAATACACCAAGTAATGGCTTTTATTGATATTTAATTTCTTACATAAGAAGGAAGATGTAGATACAAGATATACAATACAGCTAGACGTGTGTGTACATTTATGTATCTTTATAGATAATGTAATGTTTCTCTTTTTTATTTTTATAACATGACGAATCCTTTCCTTATTTTTTTTTTACCTCTATCGAATTACGACAAAAGATTGTAATCCAATAAATAGAGGTTTCGCGGGCGAATATTTACTCTTTCCTGTTTCATTCGAAGGTTCAATTCATAACCTCTCAGAATAAATCAATTTTTTCTTGGTCCGTTCCGCCATCCCACCCAATGAATTATTAGGATTCGTTTTCAATAGAAGCCTATGCAGTCACAGGTTCTGTCGTTCCCATAGCTTCTCCATTAATGGTTAGGTCCGAACTTTGCAATGGAGCTTCCAACAAAATTCGTTCCCAAGTCAATTTCCTCAGTTTTTATTAACCTGAAGGCTCTTTATTATTTTATTCTATTTTTAATTATTTCATTTTGAAATTCTTATATTTATAATTATCTTATCAGTATTGATTATCAGTATTGATGCTTTATCACACTGCCCTTTATGACGTGATTCATAGACCATACATATTGGAATCATATATCATTGATATTTTTGTTCTTTCTTTCTATCATCCTTCCATTTATCCACATCCCTTTATTTATTTTTTTTTTTTGCTTTACAACCCATAATCAGATCTATTTTTTGTTGAAAGAATTTCAGTTGCTACAACCATATGATAGATCCACTCATTCATATAGTGACTGTTTCTTGGGATCTCGACAATACGAAGCAATAAGTTGGTTATTAGTTTATTTTATATAATTACAAAGTTTATAGCAGGGGTCAGTTTGTTTTTTTTTTTTTGAATCCCAACTTGAAACTATAAAGAAAAAACTAACGAGTCACACACTAAGCATAGCAATTATACCAAATGATCAATCGAATTTATATTTAACCTTATAGAATTAGAATTGTTCATTTTTTTATTTTTAACGAAAAAAGAATGAAAGAGTTTGTCATTTTTTGTTTTATCACTGGACAGAATGGGAAGACAAGGTTGATTATTCCTCGTCTACAAATATCCAAATTTTTATACCTAATACTCCATAAATAGTTCGAATTGTATAGGAACAATGATCAATTTTAGCGCGAATTGTTTGTAGGGGAACTCTACCCTCTCTGATCCATTCAACACGTGCAATTTCTTTTCCGTCGATACGGCCTGCTATTTGCACTTGAATTCCTTTTGTATCTGTTTGTTCAGTTAATTCAATAGCTTTTTTCATTGCTTTTCGAAACGAAACTCTATTTTTTAATTGTAAAGCTATATATTCTGCAAGAATATTAGGTTGTCCATAAGGTTTTTCAACTCTTGTGATAGCAATGTTGAGTCTCCGGTTTACAGAATGAAACTCCTTTTGTACATTCATCTGTAATTCTTCGATTCCTCGTGTTTGCCCCTCTATTAATAAATTTGGGAATCCAATATAGATTATGACTTGGATCAAATCGATTTTTTTTTTAATTGTTATACGTGCAATTCCTTCGAAACCTGAGGATATTTTCCTTTTTTTTTGTACATAGTTCTTGATACAATTCCGTATTTTTGCATCTTCCTGTAG